ATACCAAATTGGAAATGGTAAGAGTAATAATGGGAGTGTAAAATGTAGTAATATAAATCATAAATATTAAAGTAAATAGTAAAGAAATAAATGAAATAAGAAAGAAAGAATAATAATATAATAATAATATAATAAAGAAAGATAAAATAAAAATTTCATGAAATTATTCATAAAATTGAGATTCATTAGTAATTAAATAGAATATGAATATAATATAACTTACTATAATAGAAAGATAATAGCTTACTATAATAGAAAGATAATAGAATCTTAGAATAGAATAGATTATGTAGAATATATGATGATTGTGATTACACAATTACCGCTTGTATAATATAGAATAGACTATTCTTATATTTACTATAGGGATAATATCAAACTACCTACCAATGAAGTAGTATAATTAATACATCAAATATTTTGGGGAAAGGTATAAAACAATTGAAAAAAAAAAAAAGAAGTGGTACTGGAATCATTTGACCTATATGCGCAAATGGAATTCGGGCAAATCTTCCCCCGGAGTAGAACAAGAACCTAAAAGAATTGAAAGGGCCCATTCAGGAACAAGAAAATGACATCGTAATTTGCATTTCGATGAAACAATACATCAATGAGAAGTTAGTTCAATAAGTTCATAAAATTCTTTTTTATTTTCTACATTATAGAATAGAGGTAAAGGGAAGGGGGCAAAACTCATGAAAAAAAAGAAATAGGATTGGAATCGACACATTGATTTTTTTCACAATTCTTTTGAACCGTATGCATCCAAAGGTGCACGTACGGTTCCTCAGGGATACAATTTTGTCCTAATCAACCGACTTCATCGAGAAAGATTACTTTTTTTAGGCCAAGAGGTTGATAGCGAGATCTCGAATCAAATTGTTGGTCTCATGGTATATCTCAGCATAGAAGATGATACTAGGGATCTTTATTTGTTTATAAATTCTCCAGGTGGATGGGTAATACCAGGAATAGCCATTTATGATACTATGCAATTTGTGTTACCAGATGTACATACAATATGTATGGGATTAGCCGCTTCAATGGGATCTTTCATTCTGGTCGGAGGAGAAATTACCAAACGTCTAGCATTCCCTCACGCTTGGCGCCAATGAGTTTTTTTTTTATTTGAGAAAAAAAAAGAATACTATGCCTTCGCTGTATCGAATATGAATCAAATAAAGAATAAGTAATAATAGCATGGCACTTCGAGTTCGATATGAACAAACCATTATTGTTTTTTTTTCTAACATGAGATTTTGTATCGAAATAGTAGTATGAAAGAAGGGTTATTCCCAATTTGATTTTCTGTGTCAAGCAAGAGTCAATTTCAGCGTCACAAACCATTCTTCTTCCACAACAGAAGTCTCTTTATTATTTTTATGTTATAAGAGGAAAGAATAAAAAAAAAAAAAGGAAAAAATCATTTTTTCCTTCTTAGATCTTATCAAAAAGAAACTTTGGGATTGCTAAACCACAGACGAGATAAATATATAAAGCAACAGAACCATCATAGTATCTTTTTAACTACTACGTAAAGGAAGGGTGGTAAATGGATCATTTAATGATTTGGATCATATAGGTTCTATTTATTCTTTTTGATAAAAGAAATTCTATAAAAAAAAGAAAATCCATTGCAGAGCCGTATGCAATGTACAAAAGATGCCTGTACGGTTGTTTAATTCTATTTTTTATTGTTATTTTGATTCCCCTTACTTTAATCCATCCAATCGTACGATATATAGATAGAAGAACCATTCATGATGTTATATCAATATCATCAGGGTTATGATTCACCAACCTGCTAGTTCTTTTTACGAGGCACAAGCAAGGGATTTTATCCTGGAAGCAGAAGAACTATTGAAGCTTCGCGAAACTCTCACAAAAGTTTATGTACAAAGAACGGGCAACCCTTTATGGGTTATATCCGAAGATATGGAAAGGGATGTTTTTATGTCAGCAACAGAAGCTCAAGCTCATGGCATCGTTGATCTTGTCGCGATCGAAAATGAAAATACTGGGAATTCCATATAAATATATGAATTCCTTTTAAAAATTTAAAATTTACGTGTGAATAGAAATCATTCATAATCATCAATCATCAGGTTAAGATCGATCTAAGCCAACCCGCTCTATTCTATCTAGAATAAGATTCTATAGACACACCATGCCAACCATTAAACAACTTATTAGAAACGCAAGACAGCCAATAAGAAATGTCACGAAATCTCCCGCTCTTCGAGGATGTCCTCAGCGTCGAGGAACATGTACTAGGGTGTATGTGCGACTCGTTAAGTTCAGATCATGAGTTTGAAGAAATGCAAAAATTTTTTCCGGTATCAACGACCGCTACCAATGAATTAGGATAGATAGGGTGGAACACGGCCTTTTGATTGACTAGTATCAAGATCTATTATCTACTTAATTATTTTATGAATTTATGGTTTCTATTGGTGCAAATCCAATCACTCCATTTGAGATGAGAAGGAATTCTCCATTGGTAACAAATAGTTATCCATTAAGCGGAGGAAAAAGGTTATGCTCCTATTCCTTTTCTTGAAAAAAAAAACGGACTAACAAGGTCAGCTACCTAGCCAACTTTCAGAATTAAATACCGTCACTGTATGGATAGCTTTTTTGTGAAAAGGACTATTACTTTATAATTAGAATTGAAAAAAGAATTCTAATTTAAAAATGGATGGGTAGAGCCAAAGAGTGTGAACTATACAAGTTCACAAGAAATTTTGATGAAATGAAAGAAGAGGCTCCGGTGTATAGAGAGGACCTCACCGTTTCAGAAGTTGCCATAGAAACGAGGAAACCCACTATTCTTTCTTCTTTAGTAGCAGTCGAATTTCTTATTTCCAGGCGAGATACCTTGAAGAAAGAAAAAATCGTGGTCGGGAAGGTCATAGTCGCAAAAGCCATTGGAATTTATATTTTATATATTGGAAGAATCCGTTTTGTTATTAATCGACCGGAAGAAAAGGATGACTGAAAGAAGAGAAATCAATTAGTTATTCAATAAAGTTTCATTTGATTCAATGACCAGAGTTAAACGAGGATATACAGCTCGGAGACGTCGAAAAAAGATTCGTTTATTTGCATCAACCTTTATAGGGGCTCATTCAAGACTGACTCGAATGATTACTCAACAAAGAATGAGAACTTTGATTTCCTCTCATCGAGATAGGAGCAGGAAAAAGAGAGATTTTCGTCGTTTGTGGATCACTCGGATAAATGCGGTAACTCGTGAGGATAGGCTATTCTATAGTTATAGCCTCTTCATCCACAATCTGTACAAAAGACAATTGCTTCTGAATCGTAAAATACTTGCGCAAATAGCCCTATCAAATAAGAATTGTTTTGATATTATTTCAAATAAAATTATCAATTAAAAAGAAAAGAATACAAATCAAAGAAAGGAATAAAAGAATCTTAATAGAATCTTTTATACAGGAAACAAGAATGATTGAAACAGGATTTCCCGGAGAATGGACTCCGGGAAGATAGAATAAAAATAAATTAAGATTTGATTAGTAGGAAAAAACGAACATCTTTCAAGAAAAAAAGATTTCTTCCCCATTTTTCCTTTTTTAGAATACAAGAATCAAATCTGGATTCTAGTTTTTTTTTCGAGCAAAACATTAATATGAGCTTGAGTTCTGATTGGAGTTTTGAAGAGTATATCTATTTATTTTTGGTTCTAGAACCAGTAGTTCTAGGAATCGACTCCACTCTCTCCAATTGTTTCTCATTATTACGAAAAGGTAACAAAGATAAAATACGAGCTTGTTTTATAGCAATAGTAATTAATCGTTGTTGTTTCAAAGTCAATCTATTCGTCCGTCTAGATAAGATTTTTCCTTGTTCACTAAGAAATCGACTAATTAAACTCATGTTTCTATAATCGATTCGATCCCCCGATCCGATTGGGGGTAAACGCCTACGAAAAGATCGCTTGGATTTACGAAAAGGTTGTTTGGATTTATCCATGGTTTGCTTATTCCTTGTTTGTTTATTCCTTCGATATAAAAGAATCTATAAAATAGAATCCTCTTTTTTTTCTTATTCATTTAAGATTCGACCAAAATAGGATTTGGTTTGTATTATATATGTTAAGATGTAAAGTTCTTACTCTTCCCACTACTTGGAAAAATCAAACACGAATTCTTTTCTATCTATTTCTTTATTTCCCCATGAATCGTATACTTTTGACAATAGCGACAAAATTTTCTAAATTCTAGTCGATTGGGTGTATTGTGTCGATTCTTTTGAGTAATATATCTAGAAATGCCCAGCAATTCTTTATTGACACCCTTTCGAACACAACAGGTACATTCCAAAATCACTATAATTCTAATATCTTTACCCTTGGCCATGAACCTCCTTTTCGTTTTGGATCGACTTCGTTCACTATGGAATTTCTAACTCTTTTCTTTTTTGAATTATTAGAATTCGAATGACTTCGAAGTACTAGAATCTAAAATGAACTTACTATAATACTCTAAATATAAAGAAAAAGAGTCATATTCATTAATAGAAGAATATTAAGAATATCGTAATAATTAATTAATACAATTTTTTCTACCTATGAATCATTTCTATACTAATCTTAGTATTTTCTTCTTTCTATGTTAGAATTTCGTGGAACCGTCCCTAGACTGGATCCACATTTCCATTTCTTTTCTCCCAAAATTTCACTGTATTTTGACTGAGATTCAATAAACTCTTTCTTTTTTTTTTAGGATAGATTAGGATATAAAAGAAAAAGAATTTAGAGCCATGTTACGTAGAATTGTATCTCAAATCTTCTTCATTTTTTATCAATACAAGAATTTCATCAGGATGAAAAAAAGGGGAATGACAAGGCATCTGGAAATAAACGATTAATTTCTATCAATAGACCTGCTAAAAACCCAAACCATAAAGTGGTTAACACAGGTGCCGTTGAGAGATATGTTTTTATATCTTGCATTGAAAATCCTCCTTCTTCTTTTATTTTCTATTTTTTTTTTCTTATTTATTTTCTTTGTATTGTATATTGTAATACATATATAGTCCTAGTTCGCTATTCTAATAAATAGATCATAGATAATCCGATATTTTAATTTTAGTTCAAGATCTTTTGTTTTTGCTTGAAATGAAATTAGAATTAGGAATTACTAACTAAAATGCATATGTACAATGACCCATCAGATTCAATTTTGCCGCCCCTAAAAAAAATGACAAGAACATTCTCTACCTATCTATATCTATAGAATAGGTAGAGCAAAAAAGAAGGATGTGGAAAAAAAGATATGGATTTTATACAATGACACACTGTATAACAATTTTTCAAAGGGATGTAGCGCAGCTTGGTAGCGCGTTTGTTTTGGGTACAAAATGTCACAGGTTCAAATCCTGTCATCCCTACCTATTCTTTTGAGAGATTCCTTGAGTAAGATCAGTCAATTTTGGACATAATCTTTTTTGGACATAATTTTTCATTTTTACATACTATACGTACACACAATAAACTTCGGGGATAAAAAAATCCTTTTCTTTACAATTGTATCTACTTTTATATATCTATTGTTATAGGATCTAAGAAAGCGCTCTTAGTTCAGCTCGGTAGAACGCGGGTCTCCAAAACCCGATGTCGTAGGTTCAAATCCTACAGAGCGTGATTCCTTTTATGTTATGTCGAATTACAATGAAAGAACTTAACAAAACTAAAGTAGAATTGCAACTTAAAATTGACCTCCTACAAGGAGGAGGTCAATCAAAAAAAGAGATGTTACTCAATCAAAGGTCCAACTGATCACCGCGCCTGTATTGTAAATATGCAGTTACAAATAATCCTGTTAAAGTAATAGGAATTAGACCTAAGACGATTCCGAATAGAAAAACTTCAATCATTTCGATTTGTTTTAGGGAATAAAAAGAGAGGTAAGATCTATCCTTAAATATTAATCTGAATTATCCGTGAATCTCAATGGCCAAGAATTGGTAATTGAGATTCACGGAAGGAACCATGGAATACCTGAAATGAAATATTCTGAGAGGCTTTGATTTTGATTTTTGTAAATTGTTTATTTTTATTGAATTTCATTCATTTCAAATAAGTCGTATCTTGTTTAAACCAATAAATAGAGCTGGGGTTATAGTTGAAGCAGCCAGTAAAAAACCAAAATAACTAGTTAGAATAGGCATGAAAGAGCTAAATTAGATATGTTATTTTACTACATATAATTCTATTAAGAAAACATTTACCTAAGTCTCAATCGAGATATGACGGTAATAAAAACTAATTTAAAAAATTCGTTTAGTTCCAATTGAAAGTTCTTGATTCATCAGTCATTATAGACGGACACTAAAAAAAAAATCAAATGAAAATATTGAATATTTTCATTTGATTTTTTTTCTTTATTGAAATTTGATTTCGGGCCAACTCGATTCAAAGAAGAGCAACTCCTATTACCCTTTGAAATTCTCTATTCTTTCCATATTAATTTGTTTTGTATTGTAGTTACATAAGGAAAGAACTCTTGGGGGGATCTAATGTCACATATAGTTGCTTCACGAATATGGATTGTTCCAACGATCTTTTTTTTTTTTCTTTTTGCAAATATTAAAAATACTAAATATAAAAAAGAATAAAAGAATAATAAAAAATATGAAATCTAATTCTAATATATTAACCAATGAAAAATGAAATAGTAAAAGAATTAAATAGATAGGGATAGTAATAAGAATTTCCATTTCTAATAATTACTATTTAGAATAGTAAGAATAGCTTCAGTTTATAAGTTCAAAGTGAAATAGTATTAGCATATTTCTTCTATGAACGAACAATTACTTGAATAAAATGAGAGGATTCAAAAAAAGAAAATAGGAACCGAACCGCCAAAGGTTTTTATAGATTTCACATAACATATAATGGAATTTTATGAATATAATTAATGAGATCTTTCAATCATGATATCTCTCATTAATTATGAGAGCCCATCCATTCAAGATTTTTACTTTCTTTTACTTTCTATTACTATGATGAATCCACTAATATAAACCTTATTTAATCTTATAGAATCTTATATTCTAAGGAAAATGAAAATCTATATATACATATATAAGGAAGATATAGCAATAGCATTTGCTTTCGGTAATGATCGAAACTGCGTTGCTGCGCTAGAGGAAGGATAGCTATACTGATTCGGTCTACTCTAAATACGCCTTTGGTACAAAATTGACGATCTCACAAAGATCCAGTATCAGTAGTTTTAGATTTACTGATTCCATCTTTCACGGAATCGGCCCGCCTTTTTTTTGAACATACAAGAATTTGTGGAGCTCAGCATGTCTGGAAGCACGGGAGAACGTTCTTTTGCTGATATTATTACTAGTATTCGATACTGGGTCATTCATAGCATTACTATACCTTCCCTATTCATTGCGGGTTGGTTATTCGTCAGTACGGGTTTAGCTTACGATGTTTTTGGAAGTCCTCGGCCAAATGAA